CTAAAAAAAAAGGATTGAGCCGAATAAAGAATGAGCATCCTATACTATGTATTTGCATAGATCTTTCATATGTACAGATTTCTATATACAAGATCTAAATACAAGAAAAAATCGAAGACTAAACAACTTAATACTTTTGTTGTTTATTGTTGGATCCATAGGATTAATTATGGATCCTTGGGATTGGTGGATCGTTTTCTATCCCGCAGTTTCAGGCCATAGATCAAGCCAAAGGAGGGGCCCCCTATACTCACCCTGTATATTGTCTTTTTCGTTTCATATTGCAAGATAAACTTATTATTTGATTATATGATACGAGATTCTACGAGAATGAATTCCTCATTTCTAGTATAGGAAGAAACAACTATTTATCTTTTCGATGAGAATTTTTTTTGTACATGACACGAGAGAAACCTGTCTTTATATTTCTAATTGAGAAAAAGATTCTATCATAATATATATATATATATTGAAGTGATACCCCAGATCCCCCCCAAAAGAGAATTATTTCTTTCAATACTCACTCGTTATTAGTTAACAATTCCAATGATCGGATCATATGCTTAATTCCTGATAGGAAATACAATAGTAAAATGATTATTCATCGAATGACTATTCATCTATAATATTTTCATCAAATAGGGGGACAGGAAGACTCTATGAAAAAATGGTGGTTCAATTCGATGTTGTCTAAGGATAAGGAGAAGTTAGAACATAAACGTGGGCTAAGTAAATCAATGGATAGTCTTAATGCTGTTGGACATACTGGTGGAAGTGAGGAGCCTCTTCTAAATGATACGGAGAAAAACATTCCTAGTTGGAGTGATAATAGTAGTTATAATAGTAGATATAGTTTCAGTAATGTTGATTATTTATTTGATATCAGGGATATTTGGAGTTTGATCTCTGATAACACTTTTTTAGTTAGGGATGGTAATGGTGACAGTTATTCTGTATATTTTGATATTGAAAATCAGATTTTTGAGATTGACAATAATAGTTTTTTTTTCAGTTATTTGAATAATAGGTCTAAGAGTAACAATCACTACTATTATCATTACATGTATGATACTCAATCTAGTTGGAATAATCATATTAATAGTTGCATTGATAGTTATCTTCGTTTTGAAGTCAGTATTCATAGTTACATTTTTGGTGGTACCGACAATTACAGTGACAGTTACATTTCTAGTTTCATTTGTACTGAAGGCGTAAGCGGAAGTGAAAGTAGGAATTCTAGTATAAAAACTGGTGGTAACAGCCGTGATTTCAATATAAGAGGAAGATCTAATGATTTTGATATAAATAAAAAATACAGAAATTTATGGGTTCAATGCGAAAATTGTTATGGATTAAATTATAAAAAATTTTTTAGGTCAAAAATGAATATTTGTGAACAGTGTGGATATCATTTGAAAATGAGTAGTTCAGATAGAATCGAACTTTTGATTGATCCGGGCACTTGGGATCCTATGGATGAGGATATGGTCTCCATGGACCCCATTGAATTTCATTCCGAGGAGGAACCTTATAGAGATCGTATCGATTCTTATCAAAGAAGGACAGGTTTAACTGAAGCTGTTCAAACAGGCATAGGTCAACTAAATGGTATTCCCATAGCAATTGGGGTTATGGATTTTCAGTTCATGGGGGGTAGTATGGGATCTGTAGTAGGCGAGAAAATCACCCGTTTGATCGAGTATGCTACTAATCGATCTCTACCTGTCATTATTGTGTGTGCTTCTGGAGGAGCACGCATGCAAGAAGGAAGTTTGAGCTTGATGCAAATGGCTAAAATATCTTCTGCTTCATATAATTATCAATCAAATAAAAAGTTATTCTATGTATCAATTCTTACATCTCCTACAACTGGTGGAGTAACTGCCAGTTTTGGTATGTTGGGAGATGTTATTATTGCTGAACCCAATGCCTACATTGCTTTTGCGGGTAAAAGAGTAATTGAACAAACATTGAATAAAACAGTACCTGACGGTTCACAAGCGGCTGAGTATTCATTCCATAAGGGCTTATTCGACCCAATCGTACCGCGTAATCTTTTAAAAGGTGTTCTGAGTGAGTTATTTCAGCTCCATGGTTTCTTTCCTTTGAATAAAAATAAAAAATAAAAAAAATATCGAAATAAAATGAAAATAAATATAGAATAGAAGCGATTTCTATGTCTACTACTATGTCTACCAAGAACTCCCATTTTTTACTAGGAATCCTTTTTTGTTGGATTGAATTAGTTTAGTTAGAGTCGCGAACTTATATTATAATAAACTCTTTAATTATAATAAAAAACTTTCTATTTTATTAGAAAGATAGATAGAAAGAATATAAGGATGGGAGAATAATAAAATTTCTTAAAGCGGAATATCATACATATTCGTGTAGAAAGATGAATAGGTACACTTCATTTAGTTCTCATTCCTTGCACTTAGTAACTACTTAATATTATTTATAATATATTATTTATAATAGTTTATAATAGATATACTTATACTTATCATAAGATATCTTTATAATAGGTACAAATATTAAATCGAGGTACCCATTCTATGACAGATCTTAACTTACCCTCTATTTTTGTCCCCTTAGTGGGTCTAGTATTTCCGGCGATTGCAATGGCTTCTTTATTTCTTCATGTCCAAAAAAATAAGATTGTCTAGATCCGATGGGAACCAATTTCATCAATTTATTTCAACACTGAATCATAATACAGATATTTATTTGGTACCGAAAATTGTTTAGTGTAATATGGTACGATATGTGGCTTTTTCCGAACACAAATGAAAGAACTGTTATGCATGCGAATGCATGATATCTGCATAAATGCAGTTATATGCGGGCATATCTGGTTAAAAAGGCTCGGCGAATATTTTTATAATAGAAAGTCAATGTATCTAACCAATTACTCCTAATGGTTCATATCAGAATAGTGCTAGTTGATGAAAGTTACTTCGGCATCAAGAAGAAAAGTAAAGTCAAATTTTTTCTCAATTCCAATCGAATACAACGGGATCTAGTATAGTATGAACTGGCGATCAGAACATATATGGATAGAACTTATAACAGGGTCTCGAAAAGCAAGTAATTTTTGCTGGGCCTGTATCCTTTTTTTAGGTTCATTAGGATTCTTAGTGGTTGGAACTTCCAGTTATCTTGGTAGGAATCTGATACCCGGATTTCCATCTCAGCAAATCGCTTTTTTTCCACAAGGGATCGTGATGTCTTTCTATGGGATCGCGGGTCTATTCATTAGTTCCTATTTGTGGTGCACAATTTCATGGAATGTCGGTAGTGGTTATGACCGATTTGATAGAAAAGAAGGAATAATGTGTATTTTTCGTTGGGGATTCCCCGGAATAAATCGTCGCATCTTCCTTCGCTTCTTTATGAAAGATATCCAATCAATCAGAATGGAGGTTAAAGAGGGTCTTTTTCCTCGTCGTATTCTTTATATGGAAATCAGAGGCCAAGGAACCATTCCCTTGACTCGTACTGATGAGAATTTGACTCCACGAGAAATTGAGCAAAAAGCGGCGGAATTGGCCTATTTCTTGCGCGTACCAATTGAAGTATTTTGAAATGAACCGAACGAAGAATGAATGTTTTCTCCGCATAATGGAAGGAGCTTGCTAATTTCCTTTTTACCTTTTTAATACAATTGAAGTTTCCTCAGAATATTCATTCGAGCAAAACATGTTAGATTCTGTTTCCTCGGTCCGTTGGCACAACAACCCGCATAGAATAAAACAAAAGTAGGAGAACGTATATGTAACAACTATAATAAATATAATAAACAATAAGAAGAAATTTTTTTCTATACCAAAACCGTTTTGTATGCGTATAGGGCCCAACTCAATTCTTTTATACTAGTAAAAAGTCTAATAAGTCTAATCTTAGTATTAATTCATCAAATATCCGAATATGTATTTAGTAATACAGAATTCATCTTTTTAGGTTAGGCCTCAGATTTGGAATTGATACCGTATTCCTGCGCTATGGTTAGACGGTACAACATTTCGAAAAAATTAATGGAATTAATCCGGGAGGGTTTTTCGTCTTGAAATCCGAATAATATTCGTTACTTCGAGTATTTATCGAAAGGAACAAATGAAGATGAAATTAGTTCGAATTTGCCAAATCGAGATATCCCGAAATCCTAAACTAAAATACTATATATATATATATACTTAATAAATATATTATTATATTATTTATTATTATTATATTATTTATTATTTCATAAATTTTATTTTTTTCATCCGAAAAGGGGTCTTTATTCTATTTCTATATTCCTTCTAGATCTAAGGACTAAATTATTATACAAAAATAGGAATAGATCCATAGGTTCGATACCTTGTTATAGAACTCGTGCTTTAGAGAAATATCAGATCAGATAGAGTTGACAAATGAAGCAGTTCATTACCAATTCACAGATAAAAAATGAAAAAAAAGAAAGCATTGACTTCCCTCCCATATCTTGCATCTATAGTATTTTTGCCCTGGTGGGTCTCTCTCTCATTTCAAAAAAGTCTGGAACCTTGGATTATTAATTGGTGGAATACTAGGCAATCCGAAACTTTTTTGAATGATATTCAAGAGAAAAATGTTCTAGAAAAATTCCTAGAATTAGAAGAACTCTTCTTGTTGGACGAAATGATAAAAGAATACCCGGAGACACATATACAAAAGTTTCGTATAGGAATACACAAGGAAACGATACAATTGGTCAAAACACACAATGAATATCATCTCCATATCATTTTGCATTTTTCGACAAATATAATCTGTTTCGCTATTTTAAGTGGTTATTTTATTCTGGGTAATGAAAAGCTTGTCATTCTTAATTCTTGGGTTCAGGAATTCTTCTATAACTTAAGTGACACAATAAAAGCTTTTTCGATTCTTTTAGTTACTGATTTATGGATCGGATTTCACTCGACCCACGGTTGGGAACTAATGATTGGTTCGATCTACAATGATTTTGGATTGGCTCATAACGATCAAATTATATCTGGTCTTGTTTCCACTTTTCCAGTTATTCTAGATACAATTGTGAAATATTGGATCTTCCGTTTTTTAAATCGCGTATCTCCTTCGCTCGTAGTCATTTATCATTCAATGAATTAATGAAGAACTTATTTGATCTCCTGATATCAATCAAAATTTTTCTTCGCGTATAAAGAAAGCATTTTACTTATTTTCTTTATATTTCTACCTCTTCAAGGTATTTGTCCTATTTTAGTAGAATTATTTCGGTACAATGGCAGACTCGCAGATAGGGAACTATACTAGCCACCTATCTAATTTATTGTAGAAATTCCTGGATCAATGATTGGATCATGCAAAATAGAAATACTTTTTCTTGGGTAAAGGAACAGATGACTCGATCTATTTCTGTATCGATCATGATATATGTAATAACTCGAACATCTATTTCAAATGCGTATCCCATTTTTGCGCAGCAAGGTTATGAAAATCCACGAGAAGCAACAGGGCGAATTGTATGCGCCAATTGCCATTTAGCTAATAAGCCTGTGGATATTGAAGTTCCGCAAGCTGTACTTCCTGATACTGTATTTGAAGCAGTTGTTCGAATTCCTTATGATAAGCAACTGAAACAAGTTCTTGCTAATGGTAAAAAAGGGGCTTTGAATGTAGGGGTTGTTCTTATTTTACCCGAGGGATTCGAATTAGCCCCTCCCGATCGTATTTCTCCCGAGGTGAAAGAAAAGATAGGAAATCTGTCTTTTCAGAGTTATCGTCCCAATAAAAGAAATATTCTTGTGATAGGTCCTGTTCCAGGTCAGAAATATAGTGAAATCGTCTTTCCCATTCTTTCCCCCGACCCTGCTACGAAGAAAGATGTTCACTTCTTAAAATATCCCATATATGTAGGAGGGAACCGGGGAAGGGGTCAGATTTATCCTGATGGGAGCAAGAGTAACAATACGGTCTATAATGCTACATCCGCAGGTATAGTAAGCAGAATAGTACGTAAAGAAAAAGGAGGATATGAAATAACCATAGTTGATGCATCGGATGGACACCAAGTGGTTGATATTATACCTCCAGGACCAGAACTTCTTGTTTCAGAGGGTGAATCCATCAAGCTTGATCAACCATTAACAAGCAATCCTAATGTAGGGGGGTTTGGTCAGGGAGATGCAGAAATAGTGCTTCAAGATCCATTACGCGTCCAAGGCCTTTTGTTCTTCTTGGCATCTGTTATTTTGGCACAAATTTTTTTGGTTCTTAAAAAGAAACAGTTTGAAAAGGTTCAATTATTCGAAATGAATTTTTAGATCCAGAGATTCCTTACCATCAAGTTGGTAAAAAGCGCGGAATTCTTGTCAATCAATACAATTAAATATGTATGATCAAAAAATTCTGTAAATACCTCCGCTTGCTTTGTTTATACTGCTTTTTCGGGATGTATGGAATTCATTACTTCTATCCCATTCCCATTCCTAGCACTAGACAATAGGCATATAAAAACAAAGGAAGAGGATACAAGACAAGGACGGGATAAATGAAAGGAACAGATACTTCTAGGGGGGATTATAAGTCTTCCTAATCTTCCATTCGACACAAGAAAAAGGACTTTATACCCTTTCTTGTGTCGTTTTGTATCCAAATAATAATGATTTTTATCTTGTTCGTCAAAGATTACTATTTCTTCTTTTCCGGGTCTATCGAAATTCCTTTGTTTAGATTCATAAGAAGTAGTAGACAAAAAAAAAGGGTTAGGGGGGATAATTCATTGAGCAAATGAAACTTCTTCTATTATTTTTAATTAAATTCAACTTAATAACTATTTCAAATTTCTTTTCTAAATTTGAAAATAAAGGAAAAATTCTTCAAACAAAAAAATTTTGACTTTGACTCTTTTGGTTGAAAAGCGGATTAAATTCGATTTTTACGCATATCCAAATTCTTTTTTTTTATTTCATCACAGTTTTTTTTTATCTTTTTATAGAGTTTTTATAGAGTAAGGTTTTATTAGTTTAGTATAGAAATGATTTGCAGGATGTCTCATCCGTTTAAATACATAACATACAAATTGGAAAGTTATCCAGTCAACATAATCAAAATATTCTATTCGTAGAAATGACAAAAAGAATCCTTTTCTCTGATTTTTCAAACCACTCTATTCCTTCTTTCTTATGTTGTTTTTGAACAATGGAATTGAATCTATTTCTATTGATTGATTTATAGGCTCTGTCGTTCCTCCATAATATTCACTTTTACGAAGCAACAAGAAAGAAGGAATCAATCGATTTTCTGGATAATCCAATATTATATGGAATAGATCAAAGCCTCGCCTCGCTCTAAGCGTAAGAGAGTAAGAACTCAGCGGTATCTTACCGCTGAGTTCTTACTTTTTCATGTCTACAGTCTGGTTCATCTGATTACTACAGAGATGAACCCAACCCGGAATATGAACCGTAAAAGAAAATACCTATTAAACCGATCACAGGAATACCAGTTACA